AACAAAAACTAGAGCAAACATATAATAACGGATTCTAAATTGTAACCAAGCGTTGCCCATTGGTTCTATACCCGATTCATAACTAGAAAGTTTCTCCGGCCCTTTCCTAATCGGGGCTAAAATTCCAGAAATTAAAAATGCCAAAATAGGAATAAGACTTGATATTATTAGAAATGCCCAAAAAATATCATATTCGTAAAGCAAAAACATAGACGCACTCCTATGAACGTGGAAAATATACCGGATTGGTTGAGTCGAATTGAAATTGAAGTTGTAAAGTCATCGATAACTAGTTAGTCAAAACAAGAATTCATTTTGACCAAACTGTCTAGTTTCCTTTGATTATTGCAAGGCAATATCTCATTTCAAGATTTATCGACTGACTTGATCGGGATCCTATTTACCGTCTACTTCATTTTTTTAGTTCAATTTTATTTAATTGCTTTAGTTAGTATAACTCTAAATGTTACACTTAGACAAATTTTCTTGTTTTCGCCCAGGATTCTTGCTAAAGAAAGCAAATAGAATTATTATTTTGTGTTTAAGAATTTCGAATTTTTTATTCTTTTGATTTTTCTTTATCAAAATGTGAGTTCGAAATTTGGATTTTTTCATTTTTAGGAATAGAGTCGGGAGTTTTTTTTCTTAGTAATTTAGAATGAAACAAGTATTCAAATGTAAGAGAATGGGTAGGTATTTCCATCTCAGGATTTCGAATATCTTAGTGTTGGTATATTCCGTTTATTAGATCTGGGTGGGGTTTTCTCTTGATTGAATACAGAAAAAGAAGACCACCACCCCCCCTTTTTGTTTTGGTGTGCTTCGCCGGGTATTGGTATATTGATAAGGTATACCAAAGAAAAGTGGGCAGGGAAATTCATTATAGAATTTCCCTCCTATGATTAATGACTAAGGGTTTGTTTGGAAAAAATGGATTCGATCCCTTGAAATCCGTTTTTTGGCTTTTCTGTTCTGCTTTAAATGATTCCCGTGAGTGAGTTTTTAGGACAAATTTTGTTTCGATGAACCAACCGGTCAGTTACATACAAGCAACAAACAAGAATGAAGAAATCTAAATTATACAATTTTTGATTTCAAATGAAAATATGAATTTTATTCATTTTTTTATAGGGCTCTAGGGCTATACGGACTCGAACCGTAGACCTTCTCGGTAAAACAGATCAAACTTATTATTATCAAAATGATATGAACTGTTTCAAAGACCCAACATGCATTTTTTTGCATTGGGCTCTTTCATTAACTGATAGAAATATCAGCCAATCCGCCATATTTTTTTCTTGACAGAAAAAAAGGAGATGGCTCCATGTGCTCTGATTCATTATTGGGGATTCTAATTCAGGAGCACTACCAAAGTGTTTCAAGGGTGAAGTTATTTTGACGTAGGTCTGCCTTTGGCCTCTAATTTGAAGTTAAATGAAGTCTCTATCGTTCGGCTTAAAAAATCCAATATGAAACTTCATACACCTTCAAGTTCATAGGACGAAAAGAAATTTTTTGAGGGCCTTATACTCATTATGCCTGGCATTGAATATACCGGTATTCACCTTATCAATATCTCAAGATGGGGCCTGTTTGGTACCTAACAGGGCACTAAAATAGGACCGAACCTCTAGTCAGGCTATTGTTCTCTTAAAGTTATTATGGAGTGGAGTAAGACATCGATTTCTCAATAAGATCCATTTTTTGGATTGTATGGTGGATTCCCCTGAAAAACATTGGCGCGCGTGTAAACGAGTTGCTCTACCAACTGAGCTATAGCCCTTAGTGCTTGTGATACATATTTTATCATGTATATAATTTGTTGTCAAGATGAATATTCTATGATCCAACATCCTAAATTTTTGAGTGGTATTGGTTCGATTATTATTGCTTATAAGGAATATGATATTTATAATCCATCGATGGGATGGGTTCCATTTGGTTCTCTTTGGGATGATAAATGACCTACTTAACTCAGTGGTTAGAGTATTGCTTTCATACGGCGGGAGTCATTGGTTCAAATCCAATAGTAGGTAGAACTTATTAAATACCGGAGTCAATGGTATCTAATAAGTTTTTTGCCCCACCCTTTTCTATTTTTATAGATTTTGTATTTTTATTTATTTCATTTTTGAATTACGTTCTATTAAAAGTGGATTCTGCTTGATTGGATTCTGTCGAGTGAATGCAATCAAAATAGGTTTTAGAAACAGAAACTCTTTTGCTTATTTGAACGCACCAACTAGTTATGAAATTGCACTGACAGCCTCGACTCTTGTCCTAGCTCGTCGGAGAGCTAGATTTGCCTCAATTATTTGCCTCTTTCCTTCAGCTTTTCTCAAACTAGCTTCTGCTTCTTCAAGAGTTTCCTGAGCTTCTTGTGGATCAATATCACTACCCTTTTCCGCATCATTTACTAAAACAGTGATCTCATTATTGCCTATTCTAGCAAAACCGCCCATCAGAGCCATCGTTAACCATTGGTCCTTAAGGCGTATTT